CCGCTTTTGGGCAACCCTCTCAACAACTAAGAGATCCATTCGAGGAACACGGGGACTAGTTGAAGTAAAGTAATGAGCCTCCCATATCATATGGAGGCTCATTACTTTACTTCAATTTGGATAATGTAATGTAAAATAATGAAAAATCATTTCGCCTTTTTAGTCGGAACCTTAGGTGGCTCTCGAAAAAATATCGCGAAAAAAATGATTCCTAGAGTCGAGACTAAGAGGAACGTATAAACCAATGCTTCCATAAATTCGATCGTGGTTTACAATTATAGCTTCCACACCTGTTCATTTGGGATCATTTCCCAGATTAAGAAAGGACAAGAGTCAAAGAAAGGGGCGGTGATTCAAATCAAGATTTCTCTAGTACTCTATGTCAAAGTTAAATCACAAAAATCCAATGGAGGCGAAAGATACAAGAGCAATATTGTATCAGACTACTTGTCTCCTTGTAGTTGGATCTCCAAGTTTTTGAAATGCTCCAAATTCCACTTGAGCATCCAAATCTGGGTCAATACCAGCAAAAACATCTCTGAACAAGGTTCTAGCACCATGCCAAATGTGTCCGAAAAAGAAGAGCAAAGCAAACGAAGCATGTCCAAAAGTAAACCAACCCCTTGGGCTGCTACGAAAAACACCATCAGATTTCAAAGTAGCGCGATCTAATTCAAAAATTTCACCCAATTGAGCACGTCTAGCATATTTTTTCACGGTAGCAGGATCACTATAACTCACTCCATCGAGTTCGCCACCATAGAACTCAACAGTGACTCCTACTTGTTCGACACTATACTTCGATTCTGCCCTTCTAAAAGGAACATCGGCTCTTACAATTCCGTCTCCGTCTACCAAAACTACTGGAAATGTTTCAAAAAAAGTAGGCATACGACGTACAAAAAGCTCATGCCCATCTTTATCTCTAAAGACGGGATGTCCTAACCATCCAACAGCTATTCCATCCCCGTTGTCCATTGAGCCCGCTCTAAATAATCCCCCCTTTGCTGGATTATTGCCAATGTAATCATAAAAAGCTAATTTTTCGGGAATTTTAGACCAAGCTTCTGATAAACTCTGATTTTCGGCTAGTCCGGCACCAACCCTTCGATATATTTCTTGCTGGAAGTATCCTTGATCCCATTGATAACGAGTTGGACCAAATAATTCGATCGGGGTAGTCGCGGAGCCATACCACATAGTTCCAGCAACAACAAAAGCTGCAAAAAAGACAGCGGCGATACTACTGGAAAGGACAGTTTCAATATTACCCATACGTAATCCTTTGTATAGACGTTGGGGCGGACGAACACTAAGATGGAATAGGCCCGCTAATATACCCAATGTACCTGCTGCAATATGATGAGAGGCTATTCCTCCCGGAACAAAAGGATCAAAACCTTCTACCCCCCACGCAGGATTTACAGATTGTACTTTTCCGGTTAGTCCATAAGGATCAGACACCCATATTCCAGGACCATACAAGCCTGTTACATGAAATGCACCAAACCCAAAGCAAGCTAATCCTGAAAGAAATAAATGAATTCCAAAAATCTTGGGCAAATCCAAAGAAGGTTTTCCTGTACGTTCATCACAGAATACTTCTAGATCCCAATATACCCAATGCCAGATAGCTGCCAAGAAGCACAAACCAGAAAACATAATATGTGCCCCAGCCACACCTTCGTAACTCCAAATACCCGGATTCGTTATAGTCCCTCCTGTGATACTCCAACCGCTCCATGAATTGATTATTCCTAAACGAGTCATGAAGGGTATAACGAACATACCTTGTCTCCACATTGGATCAAGAACAGGGTCGGAGGGATCAAAAACTGCTAATTCGTACAGAGCCATTGAACCGGCCCAACCAGAAACGAGAGCTGTATGCATTAGATGTACAGAAAGCAAGCGACCGGGATCATTCAATACGACGGTATGAACACGATACCAAGGCAAACCCATGGAAATACCCCTTTATCAAAGAAAAATAGACACTATGTAACTTTATCGCATTGGAAAAGACTATGCTATGGACCTCTCCCTTTCAGTGGATTATTTCGGAGCAAGGGTTAATATTTATTTAATTCCATTTCATTGGTAATAATGGAACAATTCTGTTTGTAGGAACAAAGATAAGCAGATCTATTCTATACCCGATAAGTACCAATACGCAATGGGGAGATTGGTCCCATTTTCTATGAGCGAATGCGTAGATACTTGTTCATCATTTGAACAGCCCTACCCATTCGTAATAATTTACCTTTATTCATTTCGTCTTACTCTAGGAATTTTCCAATATATATGGATAAAATACAACACTACGTTTCCACATCAAAGTAAAATATAATACTCAACTACCCTTTCTTTCAGTTGATGCCTATTGGTGTTCCAAGAGTACCTTTTCGGAGTCCTGGAGAGGAAGATGCAATTTGGGTTGACATATAGTGCGACTTGTCAGACATATCGGGTCGTATGGGATTTCCCCGTTCTCTCCCCCGATGGAGATACCCTCTGTTTCGCCCAAAAAAGATTGCTTGAAAAACCATCAATAATTTGGAGCGTGAAGTGCAATTAGATCCATTTTTGAGGGGGTTGAGATCAATATTAATATTATCCATTATAAAAATTTATGGTTGGCTTGCTTGGTTGGACCAATAAAATGAAGTATCCAGGCTCCGTTCAGAAAATACCCAATCGGTAATATATGTATGATTACCACTTCTATCATACCATACATAAGTCATTACTTTATAGCATATGAACGATCTCAAACTGTCAATCAATGAAATAATATGATGACTACATCGAATATTTGTCGTAAGAAAGGCATGAAAGAAATGATTGAAAAAAAGTCGTACCAAAAAAAGTGGTATTGGGATCATTTGTCCTATATGTGCAAATTGAAATCGGGCGGATCTTTACCCGGAGTAGAATATAAACCTAAAATAATTGAGGAGGCCCATTCAGGAACAAGAAAATTACATCGTAATTTGGATTGGATTTCGATGAAACAATACATCAATGAGAGATTAATTCGATAAGTTTAGTGGATTCTCTCCGTTTTTACGGAGAGGCGATCAAAAAATCATCTTTCTTAAAAAAATAGAAGAAAAAGCCCCTTCATTAAGAAGTGGAAAAGTCCTACTATACTTTAACTATAAAAAAGAAGGCGGGCTGGAATCAACACATTGATTCTTTTTTTTTCGCAATTTTTTTTGAACCGTATGCATCCAAAGGTGCGTGTACGGTTCCTAAGGGATAAAATTTTGTCCTAATCAACCGACTTCATCGAGAAAGATTACTTTTTTTAGGCCAAGGCGTTAATAGCGAGATCTCAAACCAACTTATTGGTCTCATGGTATATCTCAGTATAGAAGATGAGACCCGGGATCTTTATTTGTTTATAAACACCCCCGGCGGGTGGGTAATGCCCGGAGTAGCCATTTATGATACTATGCAATTTGTGCTACCAGATGTACATACAATATGCATGGGATTAGCCGCTTCAATGGGATCTTTTATCCTGGTCGGAGGAGAAATTACCAAACGTATAGCATTCCCTCACGCTTGGCGCCAATGAGTTTTTTTATTTGTTATTTGATTTGAGAGAAAAAATAAGACTATGCCTTCGCGACATGTAATATGAATAAGAATACGAATATTAAGTAATAATAGCATGGCACTTCGAGTTCGATATGAACAAACCATTATTGTTTTTTCATAACATGAGATTATGTATCGGGCGAGTAATATGAGACAAAAAGTATCTCCGATTTGATCTTATCTATCCGGGATTCATTTCAGCGTCACAAACTTTTTTGTTTTCACACCAGAAGTCTCTTTCCAATATTTATGTTATGAAAGAGTACTAAAAAAAAAATGATCATTTTTTTTTTACTTTTTTTATTTTGATCGGATCAAAAAGAAACTTTGGGATTGCTGAATCACATACGAGATAAATGATAAATATAGAAAGCAACGGAACCATCATAGTATTTTTGAACTCCCCCGAAAAGAAGGTTGGTAAATGGATCACTTAAAGATTGGGATTTGATGGATCCTATTTCTCTTTTTGCTCGACCGAAAGGAAAAGTAAATTCCATTGAGGAGCCGTATGCACAAAAAATGCCTGTACGGTTGTTCAATTATATATCTATTCTTATTTTATTCTTTTCTTGTTATTCTTTATCTCTTTCCTTCGTCCGATCGTACGAGATCGAGGAACCATTCATTATGTTATATCATCAGGGTAATGATCCACCAACCTGTTAGTTCTTTTTATAAGGCACAAACAGGAGAATTTATCCTAGAAGCGGAAGAACTGCTGAAACTTCGCGAAACCCTCACAAGGGTTTATGTACAAAGAACGGGCAAACCCTTATGGGTTGTATCCGAAGACATGGAAAGGGATGTTTTTATGTCAGCAACAGAAGCCCAAGCTTATGGAATTGTTGATCTTGTAGCGGCCGAAAATGCCGGGGATTTCAGGTAAATCCGAGATTCCATTTTGAACCATAATTCGGATGAACCTAAATTTCATATTTTATCTGCTTACCGGGGTAAAATAAGGTAAAAAAAAAATAAGAATAATTTATAATCATCTGGTTAGGATTGATCTAAACCAGACCATTTATATACGATTTAGCATGCCAACCATTAAACAACTTATTAGAAATACAAGACAGCCAATAAAAAATGTAACAAAATCCCCCGCTCTTCGGGGATGTCCTCAGCGTCGAGGAACATGTACTAGGGTGTATGTGCGACTCGTTCAGATCATGAGCTGGAACAAAATAAAGGAAAAGTTTTTCCAGTATCAATGACCAGTACCAATGAATAGGATGGAAGAATTCCATTCAATATATGAAGCTAAAAAAACAAACCTCCATTGTGTATGAAATTTATGGTTTCTATTGGTGCAAATCCAATCACCTCAATTGGAGATCAGAAGCAATTCCCCATTGGTAGCAAATGGTTATCCATTAAGCGGGGGAAAATCAAATAGTATTTAAGAAGCAAAAGAATTATGCTCCCACTCTTGCAAGAACGGACTAACAGGGTCAGCTACCTAGCCAACCTTTGTAATTAAATACCGTTACTGTATGGGCAGATCTCATTGTGAAAAGACCTATTACTGGATAATTCATGGGTAGAGTCAAAGAATGTGAACTGTACAAGTTACTAATAACATTGATTAAATGAAGGGAGGGGCTCCGGTGTATAGAGAGGACCTCACCGTTTAAGAAGCAACCATAGAAACGATGGAACCCACTATTTATTTATGCATTTACCTTTACTATTTATTGATACTTTATACTATACTCAACTTAATTTACAATTTACTGTTTTGTTCTTTGTTGATACCTAGTATCAATACAATTTCCTTATTTCGGGGTTAAATGCCTGGAAAAAATCGTGGTTGGGAAGGTCATAGTAGCAAAAGCCATTGGAATTTTTTTATACATCGGAAGAATCCGTTTTGTTATTAATAGACCAGGAAAGGAGAAAAGAATGACTGAAAGAAAATAAATCAATTAGTTATTCATATTCATCAAAGTTTCATTTGATTCAATGACCAGAATTAGACGAGGGTATATAGCCCGGAGACGTAGAACAAAAATTCGTTTATTTGCATCAACCTTTCGAGGGGCTCATTCAAGACTTACTCGAACTACTTTTCAACAGAAAATGAGAGCCTTAGTTTCTGCTCATCGGGATAGGGGCAGGCAAAAGAGAAATTTTCGTCGTTTGTGGATCACTCGGATAAATGCAGGCATTCGTGAGAATGATTTATACAATAGTTATAATAGATCAATACATGATATGTACAAGAGGAAGCGACTTATTAATCGTAAAATGCTTGCACAAATCGCGGTCCTGAGTATGAATTCTTTTTACGAGATTTACTCTAGGATCATAGATGATTACCGAGTCGCTCCTAAGTACCCAGTCGCTCCTATTCGAGTCGCTTCTCTTTATGACGTTACCTTAGAAGAATACAACATCCATGATTATGATATCCCATTTTTTTATCATAAGGGAAGGAATACGCCGTAATGATTTAAACGGAGCCCCCGGAGAATGAGCTCCGGGAAGGTCGAGTATAAATAGATAAATATAGTCAAAATGAATGAACACGCTTCAATAAAAAAAAAGAAGAAATATTTTTTACTTTATTTACCTTACGCCTTTTTTCTTACAACGTGACAATCCAATCTGGATTCTCGAATTTTTCGAACAAAAAATCAATCTGAGTTGGGGTTCGGATTGGAATTTTGATTCAATTGCAATTGAGGAATAGGCCTATCTATTTATTTCTAGTTCGAGGACCCGTAGTTCTAGGAGTCGACTCAGTTCTCTCAAATTGTTTCTCATTATTAAGAAAAGGTAACAAAGATAAAATACGAGCTTGTTTTATAGCAATAGTAATTAATCGTTGTTGTTTCAACGTCAATCTATTCACTCGTCTAGATAATATTTTTCCTTGTTCACTAATAAATCGACTAATTAAACTCATGTTTCTATAATCAATTCGATCCCCCGACCCAATTGGGGGCAAACGCCTACGAAAAGATCGCTTGGATTTAAGAAAAAGTCGCTTGGATTTATCCATGGTTTATTCCTTATCTTTAAAATCCTATTTCTTAATTCTAATTTTTGATCCGACCGAAATAGGATTTGGTTGTTTTTATTTTTATAGTTTATTTATATAATATTATTTTGTTTATGTAATTGATTCCTGTTCCTTGGAGGGTTTACACACGCGTTACATTTTATCTATTTCTTTATCTCCCCATGAATTGTATGCTTGTAACAATAGGGACAAAATTTTCTCAATTCCAATCGACTAGGCGTATTGTGTCGATTCTTTTGAGTAATATATCTGGAAATACCCCGTGATTTCTTATTAATATCGTTTCGGACACAACTGTTACATTCCAAAATAACTCTTACTCTCACATCTTTACCCTTGGCCATGAACCTCCCCTTTTATTTTGGATTCACCCAACTCTTCCATTTTCGATCCGAAACAAGAAAGAAAGAAGTTGCTGACTCGAAATAAATCCAATTCTGAAATATTTGATTGCAATCAATATCAATAGAGAAATAATAAGTAATACAACGATTTCTAACTATCAATTAAATTAGTACCAGTATAGTATTAAATTTAAGTATCTTGTATGCTTTTGTTGTCCTCGAACCTTATTTTTTTTTTTCATTTCTGTTCTCCCTCTATTAATTATTAATTCAGCCTAAACCCGAGTTTCGTTCCGGGTGAATCTTCTTTTTTTATCCTAAAAAAATGACAGTCAAGAACAAAACAAAGAAGGGGGGAGTTAGTCACAGATAATTTATTGTATCTTTAAGCTTCTTCATCCCTAACTAGAATGAAAAAAAAGGGAATGTCAACGCATCTGGGAATAAACGATTGATCTCTATCAATAGACCTGCTAAAGACCCGAACCATAGAGTGCTTAACACGGGTGCCACAGAAAGATATGTTTTTATATCTCGCATTGAAAATCCTCCTTTTTTATTGTAATACATATATGATCAGATACATATGTAGTTAAGGATCACTTGTATTTGTACGGGGAATCCCTAACTAAAATGGATATAGCGACCCGATAGATTCTATTTTCTTTCCTTTCTTTACAACAGAAAAAGATGTCCACTTTTTTTATGAATATTACCGATATCAATTTATTTATATGTTGGGTTTATAAAATGAAATTCAACTTATAGTAATAATTTAGATTACTATTGAAATTAAATATTCTTATTCTATTTATTATTTTATATAATAAAATATTTAATATAAAATATATTTATTAATTATTAGATTTCTTAATTTTAATAAAATTTAGAGTTTAATAGAATTATTTTATTAATCTTATTAATAATAGAATTCTATATATAGAATATAGAAATAAATTTAAATAATAAATAAATAGAGTAAAGGTAAATTTATCATTTTTTTTAAGATAATTGAATTATTCTTTTATTATATGTTTATATGTATATGAGATGAACAAAGAAGAAATGGCAAGATAAATTGTATAGTATATCAATAGAGGAAATTACGATGTGGAAAACAAGACGGGGATTCTCTACAATGACACTGTAGGCTAATTGAAAGGGATGTAGCGCAGCTTGGTAGCGCGTTTGTTTTGGGTACAAAATGTCACGGGTTCAAATCCTGTCATCCCTATTTATTACTTCTCCTATGTGTAGTAATGAAGGATCAATTGAGATCAATGAAAATTGGACATACATAACCCTTTCTTTATGATACATATGCATGCAAGATATATATATAGTGGGGGGTTACAAAAAAAATTGATTTATTTACGGTCTTTTATATTGTGATAAGAAAGCGCTCTTAGTTCAGTTCGGTAGAACGCGGGTCTCCAAAACCCGATGTCGTAGGTTCAAATCCTACAGAGCGTGATTCTGTTCTTCTTAGCTTAGGTCGAATTACAATGAAATAACTTTACTAACTTAAGCATCAACCCGAATTTGACCTCCTCCTTTCTTTAATCCGCAGGAGGTCAAGAAAAAAGAGATGTTATTTAAAAAGAGATGTTACTTAATCAAAGGTCCAACTGATCGCCGCGCCTGTATTGCAAATATGCAGTTACGAATAATCCAGCCAAAGTAATAGGAATTAGGCCTAACACGATTCCAAATAGTAAAACTTCAATCATTTCAATTTTTTGAAAGGGTAGGTAAAAGGGGGAGGTAATATCTATCTCTAGATATTAATCCAAATCGCCCATGAATCTCAATAACCAAGAATTTACAATTTACATGGAAGGAACTATGGACTACCTGGAATCTCACAAAAACATTTATTTTTATGAATTGTTTATTCAATCAATTTCAAATAAGTCGTATCTTGCTCAGACCAATAAATAGAGCTGAAGTTATAGTTAAAGCCGCCAGTAGAAAACCGAAATAACTAGTTATAGTAGGCATGAAGGAACTAAATGGGATACGTTCTATTTATACATATGTTTATGAAACACTTACCTAAGTTTCTATTTTTGAGAAATACAAGATAAGAAAAAGACCAATTGACAAAATCAGTCCCAATGGAAAGCTTTTTATTAAATTTCTCATTCATTATTCATTTCATTATAGACGGCACAAATAAAGATATAGTGACAGAAGTAAAAAAAAATCTATTGGTTCATCATCTTTGACATCTATTGATCCCATGATTCCGACTCAACATATTCATAACTCTTGAATAAAATAATAGTAAAAAAAACTTTGTCATGGAACTTCATTTACAAATAAAACTCTCTTTGAATCACTATGAAATAAAATTCATTTTTTAATCATTTATGATTTGGATCGTTTATTTTCTTTTTCAATTGTATCGATTCCATTTTCTATTTTGTTTGGAACGAAGGACCTTATAACAATAACACTTTTTTTTACTTTAACTCATTAAATTTCTTAGTGGGTTCATTAATTGCACATAATATATCTATCGAATAAGAAGCGAATAAGAATAAGAAGAACAAAAAAAAGATTGCATGACATGATAACTCTCAAAAAGAAAAACCTTTATTGAGTAACCCTTGGCTCTGATGCAACAATGTCTAATGAAACAATGCTTGCATTACAAATATTGATTGTTCTAATTATTGTTTGTTCTGTTTCTTTCATGAAATACTATCTACTACTGTTATTGTACTACTAACCTAACCAATTCTTTGAAATTAAAGGATTTGAGCAAAAAAAACCCCTTTCTTTTCTAAAACCATGCTATATTTCGCATATTAAAATTGTGGGAATAGGAATATAATAATCTATTTTAAAAATTATAGGAATCCAACCCCCGTTAGACTCACACTTTATTCGATCGTTAGCTTCTAGTCCAAAATTAGTAATGGAAAGAAATCCTATACTACAGGAATTCAATATTGAATGGCACATGTTTCTGTATAGATTAAGGAATAAGAAAGGAAGAAAAGAATTATGTACC